ATATAGTTGTAGAAAGAGTACCCCCTTTTGCCTGGACTTCAAGCAGTTTAGCTTTAACCGTGTTAATGGTCTCACATTATTGGTCTATAGAGAATCAAAGTTGATTTACCAATGAGTCGCGAAATGCTATGGTTCTTCCATATGATTTCTGAATTTATTCAGAAGTAATTCGTCGAGATCGTGCACCCTTTTCTTATTTATCCGAAAAATACTAAAAAATATTCTAAAGTGCAGCCGGATAGATCCAATCTATTCTTGAAATAGACAACTCGCACACACTCCCTTTCCAAAAAAAATCAATACACCAACCACTACAGTTAGATTTATTAGATTTGTTGCTAAAATATCGGTATTAAGCCCGAAACTCCCAGCGGATGGCCAGTGAGCTAAAGAAACAAAAGAATGGGTTACATTTTTCATATGCTCTCCTCTTATAGATAGGACGAACAAAGAACAAAGTTTTTCGATCACTTACTTCGCTCGCCCTTTTTGATCGGTTTTTTTAATGCAATTTTTTTTAATGCAAATAGATTCAATCTAGTAATTTCTTTTAGATTAAGTCTTAGGTCTCGTTTGACCTGTGAAAGATCTCCTTTGTTGAAATGTTCCCAAAATTCCTAAAATAAAAGGAAAAAGACTTTCCACTGTCCTAAACTAAGGACGGGAAGGAAGAAGGCGAGCATATCCTCTAAATTGATCATCCTCAAATCAGCCCTTCCTGGGGTATTGTCTGTCCCGATAAATAGATAATTCCAGGAGTAAAAAATAGGAGTAAAGTATTGATATAATTGGAATTGCATAAGCAAATACCAATTTACTAAAAAAAGAAAAAAGTATCTAATCTAAAGGACTCATTTTCTTTTTTAGGATTAAACAAAAGGGTTCGCAAATAAAAGCGCTAGTGCCACAACCAGTCCATAAATTGTTAAAGCTTCCATAAAAGCTAGACTAAGCAATAAAGTACCTCGTATTTTACCTTCTGCTTCTGGCTGTCTCGCAATACCTTCTACGGCTTGTCCTGCAGCAGTACCTTGACCAACTCCAGGCCCAATAGAAGCAAGCCCTACGGCCAATCCAGCAGCAATAACGGAAGCAGCAGCAATTAGTGGATTCATGGTGAGTTCCTCGTGTCAAAAAAAAAAAAAAGAAATGGTTAAGGATACAATCAACCAAGAAATTCTTACTTCTAAGCTCTATTGGGGAGAAGTAACTAAAAAGTACAAATTGAAATGATAATCTGAATTGTCCGAACTACTTCGAGATCTCATTTTAAGTTTCTAATCATTAGAGGTTTGTGGAAATCCATATGATTTTCATTATTCTATTTCTCTTTCTTTCCAACCAACCACTCTTTCATTCCATCCTTCTTTCTTTACTCTTCGATATCCTTGAGTTCCTATTTTTTCCCCTATCATCTAATCCATAAAATAATAAAAGACGAAATAGAGGAAGAACCCCTATTGGAATCGACCTAATCCAAATCCAATAGGAATCAAATCAAGATATACAATATAGAGTCAAGATATACAATATAGAGGAGAATTCGATATATCGGATTAGATAATGAATCTAACTTAGGAATATATAATATCCCATATACATTTTTTTCTTCTATTTTGCGTATTTTCTCTTTTTCTATTGAAATAGACATTAAGGATATAGATCTAGGCTGACTCCGCCCCCCTTAACGCATATATACTTTGACAATTCCGTAATCGTAATAGAGTCTATTCCCTCTCCTACAACTCTAGGTTGTATATTCATACGCATTTCTAACTATTTTGTTTTCCAACCAAGCGGATTATCTGGAACCATGCATGAATTGGGCTAAGCTAAAAAAAAAAGACTATTTCGAAAACTAGTCAATTCAATGATGACCCTCCATAGATTCACCTATATAGGCTGCGGCTAACGTTGCAAAAATAAGAGCTTGAATACCGCTTGTAAATAATCCAAGAAACATGACCGGTATAGGGACTACTAAGGGGACTAAAGAAACAAGAACAACAACGACTAATTCATCCGCCAATATATTCCCGAAAAGTCGAAAACTAAGTGATAATGGTTTTGTGAAATCTTCTAGGATGTTAATTGGTAAAAGGATTGGAGTTGGTTTAATATATTTCTCGAAATAACTCAATCCTTTTTTGCTAAGACCCGCATAAAAATATGCCGCTGACGTGAGTAAAGCTAAAGCAACAGTAGTATTTATATCATTCGTGGGCGCTGCTAATTCCCCATGGGGTAACTGTATAATTTTCCAAGGTAAAAGAGCACCCGACCAATTCGAAACAAAAATAAAAAGGAACATAGTTCCAATAAAAGGAACCCAGGGACCATATTCTTCTCCAATCTGAGTTTTGCTCAAGTCTCGAATAAACTCAAGGACATATTCGAAGAAATTCTGACCGTTGGTCGGGATGGTTTGTGGATTCCGAACAGCTATGATAACTGAACCTAGCAAGATAGTAATTACGACCCAAGAAGTGATGAGTACTTGGGCATGAATTTGGAAACCTCCTATTTGCCAATAGAAGTGTTGGCCTACTTCTACACCCGATATATCGTATAACCCCTTGAGTGTTTTAATGGAACATGGTATAATATTCATATTGTCCTCTGATAGAAATTGAACTTAAAAAAAGGAATTCTTTTGATTCAACCATCTCTTTCTCAACTCAGCAACTTGAAGTATTAATCTTATATTTAGGATACCAAGAAATCACATCAGATCATAATATATATCAATACCCTCTAATATATATCAATATTCCCCTTCTTTTATCTATGCAAAACAAAAAAGAATAGTAAGTGATCCAATAAATCTACGCAGTTGCCCAAGAATTAACTATTCTTCTTAATCTTAATTAACGATTTCTTATATAGAGAGAACGGCCCTCACAAATTGCAAATACTAATTTGTTAAGAATCAATCGAATTGAAGCCATAGTGTCATCGTTGGCGGGAATCGATATATTCGCGAGATCTGGGTCACAATTTGTATCGACTAAAGAAATAGTAGGAATCCCCAAAATGGCACATTCCCGAAGAGCTATATACTCTTTTTGCTGATCAAGGACGATCACAATGTCAGGCAACCTCGTCATATATTTGATCCCGCCGAGATATCTTTGCAAGGTATATAATTTTCTCTTCAAGATTGCCACATCTCTTTTTGGGAGATGGTGGAATTTTCCCATCTTTTCTTCTGCTCTTAAGTCTCTAAATTGAGAAAGTCTAGTTTTCGTAATCGACCAATTCGTTAACATACCACTGAACCACTTTTTATTAACATAATGACACCGAGCCCTTATTGCAGCTGATGCTACTAAATCCGCTGCTCTTTTTTTGGTACCAACAATTAAGAAGCTTTTTCCCTGACTTGCTGCATCAAAAACTAAATCACAAGCTTCTGATAAAAAACGAGCCGTTCTAGCGAGATTTGTAATATGAGTACCTTTACGCTTTGTCGAGATGTAAGGGGCCATTTTAGGATTCCATTTCTTAATACCATGACCAAAATGAACTCCCGCTTCTATCATCTCTTTCAAATTGATGTTCCAATATCTTCTTGTCATTTTTTCCACACTTCCTTTTTATTTTTTCGTCCTACCATTACGGAATTGATTTCTTTTTGAAGATTAAGAAAGAGCCGAAATAGCTTGAAATAAAGAATAATTGTTCCGATGGAACCTTCTACCGGGAATCGGCCATTGATACATGGTATAAACATAACCTTAATGAATTAAATGACTTCTTTTACTTATTAAAATAAAAAATCTAAAATCGGACCTGTTAGCGTTCTAAAGTCAAAAGTCTAGTTTAAAGTAAAAAAAAATCTGCTTTATGTATCCTTAAATCGTATAAATGGGGGTAAATGGGGGTTCTGATGTCTCATAGAAATTGTTTGTTACGTCAGAATCAGAAGAAACTAATTCTGTATGGAGAAACAAAATATCTCTCATTTCCGACGCGAATAGATTTTTTTTTTGAATTTCGAAATAAAGGTTCTTGTCTTGTGGGGAACGATGCACAAGTTTTTGGAATCCGGTACCAACAGGTATAATCCCCCCCAGAACTACGTTTTCTTTCAGGCCTTTCAACCAATCAATACGACCTCGTAGGGCAGCTTTTGCTAAAACTCGACCAGTTTCTTGAAAACTTGCTTCAGATATGAAACTTTGGGTATTCAGGGAAGCTCTCGTTATTCCCAATAAGATTGCCCGATAATAGATAGATTCATCCAAAGCCCGCCCTGCTCGTTCCGCTCGCAATAGTCCGATTAATTCCCCAGGTGAAAAAACATTAGACATTCCATCTTCGGAAACCCGCACTTTTGATGTTACTTGGCGTATAATAATCTCTATATGTCTATTATGGATCTGTACCCCTTGGGATCGATAAACCTTTTGGATCTTATTAACCAAAGAGATACGACTTTGGGCTATGGTTAGCTCAGCTCCAATCAAGAATCCCCAGGGGACCCCAAGAATTCTTGGTATACGCTCATTCCAATCCTCAATTCTCCTTTCGAGATTCGGCGATAGTGAATCAATTGAACGCGCTTCGAAGATTTGTTCTACTTTTGGAAGACCTTGCGTTATGTCACTAGATCTCGATTTTTCATATATAAACGTAACTAACCTATCTCCTTTGTAAAGGATTTCCCCATAATGACCATGAACAGTTGCTCCTGTAGTGGCCAAATAAGGCTTAGCTGCTCTTATAACAAAGGAATCAATATTAACAATGAAAATTTGACCAGATTTTTTTATATGCGATTTAAATAGATATACATTTTCGCAAATTAATTGTCCAAGGCGAATTATTGCTGATGTCTCTTCCCAAGAATCATGATGGAGAAAGTGCCAATTCAAATGGAATGGATCCAACAGGATGTTACTATCGAAATTCGAAATCCTTTGATTTTCATCTATTAAAGAGTATTTAAGTCCTTGAAGTACTTGGAAGGTTTGTTTCAAATTGTCAAGGAACAAATATTTTTTTAACAGGATCTGATTATGCGTTAGTAAATAGTAAGATGAAGAAAAATTCGATATACTAGGTACAATAGCGCCTAAGGGCCCAAAAATATCTCGGATAGGAATTCTAGGATTCGATTCTTTTACCGCATTGGGATATTTCGAATTCTTGAATAAACCAATTTGAGAACAGTTGGATGCCGACAAAATCATCAAAGATTGGTATTCTTTATTTCGATTCAACAAGGTGCCAATAGCTCCTTGATGTTGGCTAAGTGATTGAATCTTCGCCTTGGAATAAAAGGAATTGGTATTGGTGCGATCTAACCTATTATTGGGAATCGGTCCTGCACTTGTCCTATCATACCTTCTTGGTGTATACGAAATAGTGGACTTGACTAACTCAATTCTTAGGAAATCGCGAATCAGATCATTTGCTTTTACCTCAACAAGGGAAACACGAGCCCCCTCTTTTTCTTCTTGTTCCCAATTCACTACTAAGCAAGTTCGAACGAATTGACTATTCGTGTGATAAATTCTTTGAGTTAACTTGCTATTTTCATGAGAAATAAAATTGACAAGTCGAAGTTGGAGATTATCCTCTTCCTGCAAGAGATCCTGCGGGAAAAGTGTTGCTAAATTTCTCCCTTCGTCCATTTCATATGCGACTGCAGGTCGAACCGAAACAAAATACTTTTCCTTGCTCTTGAGAATTTTTTTCCGTTGAACATAGACCCAATTTTTCCTTTTTTTTGATTCCTTAGAATCTTTTTTTTCTCTTTCTGGTGGTATCAAACTGCCACCTAATATCTTATCTGCTTCTTCAGGAAAATGAATATCTCCGGAAAAGATTTTGAGTTCCGTATGGCTTTTTTTTCTCTTCACTCGGACTAATCCACCTAGTCGACTTCTTGTATTTTTTGTGAGTTGTGTATCCACTCCAATAATACTATTGTCAAGTACCTTTAGGGATGAGGATCTCGGCAAGATATGCAGTTCTTGAAGAATGAAAAAAAACCGATCTACTTCTTTTTGGTATTTTAGACTAAATTCTTTTGTTCCTCGATGCTCAATCAAACCCTCTTTTTTTAAGATGGAATCTTCCTCTGGGCTCTCGTATTCGTCCTCTGAGTCTTCCTCTGAGTCTTCCTCTAAAGTCCCATATTCGTCCTCTGAGCCTTCCTCCGGGCTCCCATATTCGTCTTCTGAGTCTTCCTCTAGAGTTCCATATTCGTCCTCTCGGGTCCTATATTCGTTCTCTGGGCTCCCATATTCGTCCTCTGAGTCTTCCTCTAGAGTCCTATATTCGTCCTCTAGGATCCCATATTCGTCTTCTAGGGTTTCATATTCGTCCTCTAGGATCCCATATTCATCTTCTAGGGTTTCATATTCGTCCTCTAGAGTCCTATATTCGTCTTCTAGGGTTTCATATTCTTCCTCTCGGGTCCTATATTCGTTCTCTGGGCTCCCATATTCGTCCTCTGAGTCTTCCTCTAGAGTCCTATATTCGTCCTCTCGAGTCCTATATTCGTCCTCTAGGGTCCTATATCTAAATTTAACAATTCCTGAACCCTTTTTATCTTTTCTGTATCGTGGATCGTCAAAATAAGCAAAAATAGTATTTCTACGTAAAACACCCATAAAGGGTATTTCAATCGAAATCCCCAAACAGGATATTAGTTCTTTCTCTTGTTCTTGATGATATTGTAATGGAATGACGAACCTATTTCTTCGCTTTTTCGCCAACAAATCCGAATTATCTTGAAGAATAGAAGGATAGACAAAATTCCAATGACCGTTGGACATGATTCGATTCGGCGTTGAATAATCAAGAATTTCCCTATCTTTTTTACCAAAAGTATCCAACAGTCTATGTCTTACTTGATCATTAACCATTGAGAGGTCAGAGATATATCTTTCGTCAACAGAAAAAGAATAAGTATTCATTTGATCTTGATCCTTGTGGAGCGAAAAAGGCGCTATACTGGATCTGCACATACTTACTGACAATATCCATAAATGGCTTGTTTTTGGTAATCGACGAAGATTACCATATTGATATTCGGGCGCATGGTAAACATCAGTACTCCAGTGCATTTCCCCGTCTGATTCGGAATAAATATGCTTTTGTACCCTTTCTTTAAAATGCAAAGTGGACGTTCCGGCACGAATCTCCGCAATTACTTGTTCGGATTCTACATATTGATCATTTTGCACTAGAATCAAGCTTTTTGACGGAATATTCACACTATGTAGAATATCCTGACTCTGAATAGTTACATGCAAGTCTATATAACATAGAAAAGCAGGCTGCCCATGACGGGTACGTGTGGGGTGAACCAAATCCTCATTGAATTGGATTTTTCCATTCGAAGGGGATCGTACAAGGTCGGCAGTACCCCCTGTGAATACTCCACCAGTATGAAAAGTTCTTAATGTTAGTTGAGTCCCTGGCTCCCCAATTGATTGACCCGCAATAATACCTACGGCTTCCCCCAATTCGACCAGATCGCCATGAGTGGGACTCCGACCATAACATAATTGACAGATCCAAGATGTGCTCCGGCAAGTAAAGGGGGTTCTAATATATATTGGTTGTGCTCGAAATGGTTGTGCTCGAAAGGCAGTTATGAATCGATTGACTAATCCAATTCCAATATCTTGATTTCGAGCGGCAATGCATCGTGAACCGATATATATATCGTCTGCTAATACACGACCAATTAGTGTTTGGACAAAAAGTTTTTCCGTCATCCCATTTTGAGGACTCACAGAAATACCTCGGATAGTACCACAATCTCTTCTACGCACAATAATATGTTGAACTACTTCAACAAGTCTACGTGTAAGATATCCAGCATCCGCTGTTCGTACAGCAGTATCTACAACCCCTTTGCGGGCTCCGTAGCAGGAAATTATATATTCTGTCAAAGAAAGTCCCTCGCGTAAATTGCTTTGAATAGGTAAATCAATCATTTGTCCTTGGGGATCCGCCATTAACCCTCTCATACCTACTAATTGGTGTACCTGAGATGCATTTCCTCTGGCTCCTGAAAAAGACATTAGATAGACTGGATTAGAAGGATCCGTTATCCGAAAATTCGAATTCATTTCTTGTTTCAAATATTCACTTGTAGCATACCATATCTCAACGGATTGGCGTAATTTTTCTACCGCGTGTACAGCCCCATAATAATAGTGTTTCTCCAAAAGAAAACTCTGTTGTTCCGCGTCTTGGACTAACCATCCCTTAGAGGGTATTGTTAAAAGATCATCGATTCCTAATGAAATCGAAGTAGTAGTGGCTTGATGGAAGCCCAGAGTCTTTATTTGATCCAGTATATGGGATGTATATCCCATTCCGAAATGATCTATTAATCTGCTAATAAGTCGTTTCATAGCAGTTCCGTCTATCTCCTTATTATGAAAGACCAGATTGGCCCGTTCCGCCATACATAAGTACCCCCTTTTTCGGCTGAGTAGGATTCGACAATTGCTGAGTAGGATTCGACAATAGGCCTGAGTCAGTGATTCGAAAACTTAACTTCCTTTCCTCAATCTCAATCTGGATTCGCGCGGCAAAAATGATGATACTAGCGAAATCGGAATGCCCCCCGAAAGGGGCATCGCCGAATCTAACTTCCTTGTTTAGATAGTGTATGAATAGGCCTGGCTAAATCCTTGTATGGCTTCCTCTATTTCTCTATAAAAGGAAATATGACCAAGAGTGGTTCGAATGTATATAGAACGGGTTTCTTTTTTTCTATTTCCTACTATTAGATAGTGGGCATAAATCTCATGATAAGTCCCCAAAGATTCATATTGAACTTCGATCGGAACTTCTCTTGACCCAATGACGCGTTGATCTAGTTTCCATCGGAGCCACAAGGGACTGTCTAAACTGATTCGTTTCTGTCTATAAGCTCCCAGTGCATCATAGGAACTAGAAAAATGGGGTTCTTTATCTTTCGTATACTTATAATTATTATTGTAGTTTACTTTTTGATTTGGATAGTTTCCACAACTATTATATCTATTTGCACAAATACCTCGACGGTTTCCAATCGTTAATACATAAAGTCCGATAAGCATGTCTTGGGTTGGTACGCAAATAGGATCTCCAATAGCGGGAGACAGGAGATTCATATGAGAAAACATAAGTAAACGGGCTTCCGCCTGAGCTTCCAAGGATAAAGGTAGATGAACAGCCATTTGATCCCCATCAAAGTCCGCATTGAAACCCTTACACACTAATGGGTGTAAACAAATAGTACGCCCCTCTACTAAAGTGGGTTGGAAGGCCTGTATGCCTAATCTATGCAGGGTAGGTGCTCTATTCAACAGTACAGGATGTCCCCGCATAACTTCTTGAAGTATTTCCCATACAATGGGTTCCTTTTCCCAAATTTTCCTTTTAGCAATCCTGACATTAGAAGTAGCACGTTTCGTGATTAAATCGCGAATTACAAATAGCTGAAAAAGCTTTATTGCTATCTCTAGAGGTAATCCACATTGATGTAATGAAAGCGAAGGACCCACAACAATGACAGAACGCCCCGAGTAATCGACCCGTTTCCCAAGCAGAGTCTCGCGAAACCTTCCCTCTTTACCTTCAATTACATCTGAAAGTGACTTGTATACTTTATTGTGACCCTCCCTCGTTGGTTGCCCACGGGACCCACTATCAAGAAGTGTATCCACGGCTTCTTGTACCAATTTTTCCTGGCACATTACTAAATCTGCTGGCGCTAATTCACTTCTTTTTAATAGATAGGCAAGGTTGTTGTTCCGACGGATAACTCTCTTATAAAGTTCATTAATATCCGAAGTCACTACTTTATCCCCAGACCTATAAACAATGGGTCTCAATTCGGGAGGAAGAACCGGTAATAAGCACAAAACCATCCATTCTGGTTCTACATTTGTTTGAATAAAATGTTTCGCCAATTGCATGCGTCTAATCAAAAAAACTTTTCTTATTCGTCTTTTTCTATCTTCCCATTCATCTCCACTATACCCCTCGTCTTCTAATTCCTTCCATTCGACCAAGGAATTCTCTATAATAATTCGCAAATCCAAATCCGCTAATTGTTCTCTAATAGCACCAGCTCCTGTCGCAATTTCTCGATTTCGAAATGTTGCAAAGCCTGGGGTAGAAAAAAAGGGAGAAATGCTGTGGTTACAGGATGGAATTTCATCTTCGAATAAACCTCGTAACCGTAAGAAAGTAGGTTTTTTAGCGCTGGGCCTAGCAAAAGAGAAATCGCCGTATACTAGGCCCTCTAATTTCTTAAGGGGTTTATCTAAAAGATTCGCGATATAACTAGGAAGACCTTTCAAATACCACACATGAGTCGCTGGACATGCGAGTTTGATGTATCCCATTTGATATCTTCGTATCCGAGAATCAACAAATTCTACCCCGCATTTTTGGCAAAATCTTTCGTCTTCGTTTTCAGCCCCGCTCGCTCGAGAATTTCCACAAGCACAAATTCCGCTTTTTATGGGTCCAAAGATTCTTTCGCAAAACAATCCATCTTTTTCTGGTTTATCGGTTTTATAATGAAAAGTAGAGGGCCTTGTGACTTCACCAACGACTTCCCCATTAGGTAGGATTTTGTTGGCCCAAGCCTTTATTTGTTGAGGGGAAACGAGTCCAATTTGAAGTTGTTGATGTTTATATTGGTCAATCATAAAATAGAAATAAGAAAATAATTTATATTTATTCCGATCAAACTTCCTCCCTATTAACCTGGAAGTTCTTCTCAGATACAAGGAAATGATTCAGTTCTAGAGCCAAAGATCGTAGTTCTCGAACGAGCACTCGAAAAGATTCTGGAGGATCCTCGTGATTAGGTACTCTTTTTTCCCAGATCGTAGCATTAAGTATTTCTTGGCGAGCTATAAGATGATCAGATTTATAAGTAAGTATCTCTTGTAAAATATGAGCAACACCAAATCCTTCTAAAGCCCAAACTTCCATTTCTCCTACTCGTTGTCCCCCTTGCTTGGCTCTTCCTCTAACGGGTTGTTGTGTAACAAGTGAGTAGGGCCCAGTAGAACGTCCATGGATTTTCTCATCAACTTGATGAATTAATTTTAAGATATAAGACTTCCCTATTAGAACAGGTTGTTCGAAGGGGTCTCCTGTTCTTCCATCAAATATTCTGCTTTTTCCCGGGTACTCGGGTTCAAATACCCATGGATTTTTTGTTTGTTTACTAGCTTCATATAATTCCGAAAACACAAGTTTTCTTGAAGCCTCTTGCTCATATCTCTCATCAAAGGGTGCTATTCTATAATGTTTCTTTAGCAGATCCCCTGCTAATCCGAGCGAGCTTTCAAATATTTGTCCCACATTCATTCGTGAGGGTACTCCTAAGGGATTGAAGACCATATCAACAGGTGTTCCATCTTGCAAATAGGGCATATCTTGCCTAGGCAAGATTTTGGAAATGATCCCCTTATTTCCGTGTCTTCCGGCTACTTTATCCCCAACTTTGATTTCACGTTTCTGTAAAATATATACACGAACCATTATGTCGAGGGGGTCCCTCTGGATCCATTTCACATCGATAACGCGCCCTCTTCCACCTATAGGCAGTTTGAGAGAAGTTTCTTTTGAAGTGGATACCTCAAGGCCAAATATGGCCCGTAATAATCCAGCTTCCGCGATATACGACGATTCGCTCGCTATCTGAGGCGTTAATTTACCTACTAAAATATCGCCAGTTTCTACCCAGGATCCCAACCTCACAACTCCATTTCTGTCCAAATTGCGGAGTAAATGTTCTTCTAGATGTGGTATTTCTTTAGTGATTTTTTCAGCGGAGCCTTGGCTTGTCGTATCCGTCTGAATTTCATATTTTCGGATGTGAAAAGAAGTATAAATATCCTCATATACCAAACGTTCGCTAATTAGTACTGCGTCTTCAAAATTGTAACCTTCCCATGGCATATAAGCTACTAATACGTTTTTTCCTAAAGCGAGTTCCCCACCAACTGTAGCAGCTCCCTCCGCTAAAATTTGTCCTTTTTTAATGGATTTACCCCGCGGAGCCCGAGGTTTTTGGTGCATACAAGTATTTTTGTTAGAGCGCCGATGGGCAACTAAAGGAATACTTATAGTCTTCCCACTACTTGATAAAAGGATCTTGTGACTATCAGTAGAAATGATCTTTCCCTCACGTTCGGCTATAATGGAAACCCTCGAATCTAGAGCTGTTTGGCGTTCCAATCCAGTTCCAACAATGCACTTCTCGGACCGAGAAAGCGGAACTGCTTGGCGCTGCATATTAGAACTCATTAAAGCCCGATTCGCATCATTATGCTCAATAAAAGGAATGAGAGAACCTCCAATAGAAAAATATTGGAAAGGAAAAATACTTCTAACATGAATCTGTTCCCATGCAATAGTCAGGAATTCTTGACGGTATCTAGCTGGAACAACCTGTTCTTCCTGAATACCCTGATTCAAGGACAAAGAATTTCCTGCTGCTATCATATAATATTCATCTCTATTTGGTGATAAATAAACCACCTGTCTCTCTTTTTTTTCTTTTGCTTTCTCAGATATTTCATAAAACGGACTCTCTATGGATCCCCACCAGTGATCAATTCTCGCATGAATAGCTAAGGATCCAGTAAGTCCAACATTGATTCCTTCAGACGTATCAATTGGACAAATACGCCCATAGTGACTCGGATGAATATCTCGGCTCCGAAAACTTGCAGTTCTCCCCGTCAATCCTCCAGGACCCAAACAACTCACTTTTCGCCCATGAACAGTTTGTGTCAATGGATTGGTTTGATCAAAAACTTGAGATAAGGGGTATGTGCCAAAAAAGGTCTCATAAGTAGTTATTAATAAAATCGAAGTTGAAGTTGGAGTTACCAAAGTCTGTGGAGTCGGTTTCGATTGACGTGTGAATACTCTACAGATAGTTTTTTGAACCGCATGTTGTAAACGACCAAGAGCCAGTCCGAATTGATCTTGTAACAGATCCGCAACCGAACGAATACGTTTATTTTTCAAGTGATTCATATCGTCATCGTCAAGTATACCCGTTCCAAATTTCATTCCAATCAAATGATCCGTAGCGGCCAATACATCTCGTGGTAACAAGAATGTATTGTTCTGAGGTATATCAAGATTCAGTCTCCGATTCATATTTCGTCGACCAATCCTTCCTAATTCACATTTTTGTTGAAAAAATTTCTTTTGTAATTCCTCACATAAGGACTCCGAAAATACTAGGTCCCCACCTACACAAGCAAATTGTTGATAAAACTCCAAAATAGCTTTTTCTTTTGACTCAATCCTCTTCTTCTCCTTAGCATTCGGGAAAGACAAGAAAATTTCAGGGTAGGAAACTTTATCTAGAATTTCTCTTAGATTCGAACCCATAGCTGATGATAGAACTAGAATAGATATCTTTTGTTTTCTACTCACGCGAGCCCATATCCTTTCTTTTTTATCAATTGCTAATTCCGATCTTCCTCCCCAATCTGATATTATAGTCCCAGTGTAGATAGAAATTCCCTTATGGTCTAATTCCGAGCGGTAGTAAATACCAGGACTTAACAATATTTGATTGATCACAATTCGGTATATTCCATTTATTATAAAGGTTCCTAGGGAATTCATTATAGGAATGTTTCCAACAGAAATGGTTTGCTTTTGCACATCGAAACCAAAAAAGAATCTCGCGGATACATATAATTCGGAAGAATAGGTGAGTGATTCATACACAGCATCCCTTTCTTTTATCGAGGGTTCTAGCAATTGATATCCTTTCGCAAATAATTGAAATGCAATTTCGTGATCTGGATCTTTAATTGTTGGAAACTTCTCAAGTTCTTCTGCCAAGCCTTGATTAATGAACCTACAAAATCCCTCGAATTGGATCTGACTAAATCCGGGTATTGTGGACATTCCCTCATTTCCATTCCGGAGCATTTTAATCTTAAGTTTCCTATTTATCGAAGAAAAATTCCATTATCAGCTCACTCTTCATCAATCCCTACGGATCGATCTAGCAATCATGGAATCTATATTCTGTTTACTGAATCACATGAAATTCTAGGGAACTCCACATACGTATTTCATATATGTATTTCATACATATGAATAGAGATAATTTCGACGAAAGTTCGAATTTGCCAGGGGTACAAATGGAATGAAAATGAATTGATAAAACATTCCTAGAAAAAAATTCTGCCACTTACACTTTATGATATTCTAATCAGATTGGATGGCAAAGATTTCTCATTTTATCTCCTTTCTATGAAAGGGATAAAGCCATAATAATTTATAAGTACTAGAAAGTTTGACTTTAGTTCGATTTAGAATAGCACGCTTAGTTTAATTTCAAAAAAGAATTTGAAGGTTCTTTTTTGTTTCGTAGTAGTAGAATTGCTAGAAAATATAGGATTTCATTGTAGAATCCTAAAATAAAGTAAGTACTTTTTTTTAAGTACATGCCAATCTAGTTATCCACCTATCCACATATCCCTTCTTTTATCGTAATTTCACTTGGGTGGGCCAAGATGGTCAGGTCATACTCTATATCATAGCAAATTTCCTATTTTTTATTCAAAATATTTAATGTAATGAAAAATTAAAGCACGATTCCCCATAGAGATATGTACATAAGGGGGATCCATTGATAATAATGCTGTTCGGACCTGGAGTTTACCTATACACGGATTAGGCATAAATCCATTCTATTTTATTATGCCATTAAAAGGAAGGGGGGAGAGAATACCGGTTTAAGAGCCGTTCACTACTGCAATTCAAAAAAAAAAAGTGAATTCTAGTTAATGGTTCCAATTTGTTCTGAATTTTGCAGCCTGTGACTGGAAATCCACTTTTTCTCCTTTTTAATCTCAATAGAAAGAAAAGGGAAGTTTTCTAGTGTTAGCAATGCGTGTTTTAAGATAGAATCCATCGAGGAGAATAATCGAAACTGGATCCAAAAAAAGCAGGAATAGCTTTTTTGAAAAAGATTGGAAAGAAGCAAGTAGAATTAGATTCAAGATAAAAGGGGTTTTAGTAAGAAAACGTGGATGAATACTTTTTCTTTTCTCGATTTTAGATCGGATTTTTTGGCGGCATGGCCAAGTGGTAAGGCAGGGGACTGCAAATCCTTTATCCCCAGTTCAAATCTGGGTGCCGCCTGATCAACAAAATACTTAGGATTTATTATTGTACTGATTGAACTCGACAAATTCTTGCCCTGCATAAGCAAAGGCAAAGAACTAGGCTTGTCGATACTTGATTTTCAGAATCCATAGTTCTAGTTCTAAAAAAGACTGTAAATTTTTTCCTAAAAATAGGGCTCTGCCAGGGTTCTGGGTAGTGGCCCAAACCGATACCAATAGGGATGAGGGAAGGCTTACTTATTAATTTCATAATTGATTCTATTCCGCAATTCATAACTACGAAAGTAAGAGGTCGGAAATCTTGGTATCCAAAGGTCCCTAAAGGACATTCCTTTTTTGCTCCTAGGGTTGAAGAAGAGATTATACGAAAGACTATCAAGACTTCCTAATTATCATACATCTTATTTATCGTACATCTTATGCTACTTACATACACTAAAGTAAGGGCTACTGATTCTGTCGAGAATCAGATTGAATAGGCTGATGAAAAATCAATTTCTTTGCTCGTGTAGGGGATTAAAAAAAAAGAATGTATGTAATAGGCGTAGTGATGTCTCCTCATTCTTTCATAGAAAGCGAGACAGTAAGGCTTAGGTCAAATAGGAAATATAGGTAAGGTATCCGATAGATAGTTATCTATCTTGATTTGATGGTCTATTTTTATGTCTTTTGCTTATGAAAGAAAGGTAACAAAACAAACAACAAGTCTGACTATTCCCACATGTTCCATTAGGAGCATTCCTTTGCTATTTTCAAGGAAAAGGTGTGTGTATCGTATATTGACTTAATGCTTCCCAATTAAAAAAAATCCTATAATGAATTTGTTACGAGTGGATTCGTTGAATTGGTTCATCAATAGCCTTAAGTCAGAATCCTCTTTTGACTCTGCGCCATGGATTCCACTATGATTATTTTTCAATAAATATTATTGCCTTTTTTTTTAGGAGACATAATTCACATGGATATAGTCAGTCTCGCTTGGGCTGCTTTAATGGTAGTCTTTACATTTTCTCTTTCATTAGTAGTATGGGGGAGGAGTGGACTCTAGGGATACTACTAATTGATTGAGTAGTCGAATTGTTGTATCAACTCTTTTCTTTAATTGATCGTTTTGCATTAATCATTTTGCCAAACTTTATTCTTTCTCTCTTTCTTTAGTTTTGTTTCACTCTTGTAAGAAACTCTTGTAAGAAAGAGTCGTTCTATTCTACTATATAGAAAGAACGATTACAGCAATTCAGAATTTCTACTAGAAGTGACGAATGGTTAAAGAAGTTCTATACATAAGAAAATTAGACTTTCTTCCACGGAGCTATTCACAACATATCGCACATTTTCCATTTGTTTTATACTCTTTTCTTATTCTTAAGAAATTTTTTATGCTCTTTTGAAGCATCTCGCGGCATGTTTAAGCATGAAAGATTCGCTGGTTTTTTCCTTTTACTTTTTTTCTTTTACTATAGTCTATTCTCATATTATTTTTCTCTCCCTCCATGGATTCTTTCGATGAAGAATTGTCTTCGATTTTTTTTTATTTTGACTTGATTGAAATTAAGTGGATGCAGTGAAAAAAGAAATTGAATTAGACTACTATTTCAATCTACTAATCTATTCTATGTAGATTCAAGATAATATAATAGAAAGACTCTAAAGTGTGGTAGAAAGAACTACATATAGTTCTTTCTACCACACTTTATGATTCCAACCAGATCCTTTCATTTAAGACTTGGACTTTTATTTTATTTAATCCCTTTTTCATTTCTTCAATGATTAATTGGAATTCCAATTAATCATTTTGGCTGACTGTTTTTACATAAATAATAAGTAAAAAGGCAGTAGGAACTAGAATGAACAGTGCAGTAGCAATAAATGCGAGAATATTGACTTCCATAACCTCTTTATTTTTTTTTTTCGCAATAACTCGAGATGTAATCCCATGGGGAGGAAAAAGGGGTATCCTGTAAATTCAAGGGGAGGGCTTGCATTCTGACAATACTGAATCAATTCAATATTATGAATATCGGATCTATCAAATCAATTCATGGTTGAGAGTGGAATAGTATAACACAGGAAGATCCCTTATCCATACTAAGACAAAAATTGGTTTTTGGATTGGATTAGGAATCCCCTCTATTTTTCATCCTTTTCTACTTTTTTTTTCTATATCTATAACCCACGATCTTTCTTATCTTATCCAATTTCCCTTCCTTTTTCTTATAGTTATACATACAATTATGTATGTAGTATTATATGACCGACTTTCTATGGGTCACAGAGACATCCAAATAAGCATTAGAAGTAGAAGTGAGATGGAGAAAAGAGGGATTAAATAAAAAAGATCGAATATTTTAATTTAGGGAAAAGGGCGTTTGCTTGGTTTTTCTTTTATTTTATTAGGTTACTATCAATATCCGCTTTTTGGGTCTAAAGATGAGAGCAGATCCATAAAAAATGGAGTCCGCAAATGGAATGAGAATGAGATAGATTCTTTCCAATTAGTCATTGAACATACACAAACAAAGTTGGAACTACAAAATGGAAGGGGTGTGGTTTAACCCAAAAAGTACTAATTATATTAAATTCACTGTCTAACAATAAATGAATACGATTTATGTATGGATTCCGGTAAAATACCGGTACTCTATTCCATAAGAGTAGAAGAGGAGGTTAAGACGAGGATGGTATCATCATAAGGATAGAGTAATATCCTAAATTATATTAATCCACATATGATATGTATGTCTTTCCTTATCAACCGGGAGTAGTGAAAAAAAAATTCCTATACTCCTCCCTCTTTACTGAAAAATGAGAAAAAAAAAAGTGAAGTAAGGGTGCCCCATAGGTATTTGATCTTGCCTCCTGCCCCCCCCCCTTTTTTCATGGAAATTTTTCCTGGAAAAAGGAAAGATGAATTTCTCCATTCATTGAACCCTAGTTCGGGACTGACGGGGCTCGAACCCGCAGCTTCCGCCTTGACAGGGCGGTGCTCTGACCAATTGAACTACAATCCCTGCGGGGTGTATGGCATACCTATTCTTAATAGAACCAGATTCGATTCGTCCGTCGTACTCTAAGAAATAGACGAATCATATACTACATACCCACATATCGTATGTGGTTATAGTGAGAGTGACATAACTAGTATGTCGCGATTTTTTATCGCTAAAAACGGATGATAATCCACCTTTCAATAAGAAAAACTCTTTTGTAAGAAAGGAATGAGAGAGATATGGATTAGAAAGAAATTTCCCCTTTTCTCTTTATTCTTTATTTCTATGGATCAGACATTTTATTTTATGGAAGAAAAACAAATTGATGTAGTTCATATTCACGAAGCCCTAGATTTTTGGGCCGAGCTGGATTTGAACCAGCGTAGACATATCGTCAACGAATTTACAGTCCGTCCCCATTAACCGCTCGGGCATCGACCCAGGAAGAATTTATTCTAGGGTTTTTGATAATCTATGATTAACCTCCTTTCATAATACTCCCTACCCCCAGGGGAAGTCGAATCCCCGCTGCCTCCTTGAAAGAGAGATGTCCTGAACCACTAGACGATAGGGGCATCACTAGACGATAGGGCCATATACAACCGCTCGTCATTATACTATAATGATAGTATGAGCAGTTTTTTGGAATTGTCAATATACTCGAAGAGTATAACTAGATCCAAAGCAAAGAGTCTTTCCTACTTTTCTGTTATGCTTTCATAGGATTTTTTTTAGTTGATGGTTAATTCACGGATCATCCCCTACTTTTTAGGGAAATTCTTTTAAAGGGTATAGAATAAGAATAGATTAATAAAAGGGATTCTATTTTAGTTCAGTACAGGTAGTGATTTGATTGATCTAACAGGAAAAAGAGTCCAATTTCGTTAACAAAGAATAAAAAGTGAATGAATTTAGTAGAAAAGTCCTTTATCGGATTCGAACCGATGACTTACGTCTTACCATGGCATTACCCTACCACTGAGTAAAAGCCCTTTATCGGATTTGAACCGATGACTTATGCCTTACCATGGCATTACTCTACCACTGAGTTAAAAGGGCTTTTTATTCAATTCAAAAATTAGCCACTTTCATTTCCCATTATGGGTCTACTGCATAATGTACATAATATATGTATATATCGAGATATAGAAGTTTATTCATGGCGAGGTTCAAAATCTTGAGAAAACCAAGAAAAATAAGAAAATCTCTCATATTCTCTCTTATCACTTGCACAAAGTAGAGGTTTTTTTATATAAAAAAATACGTATAATAAAATACGTGAAGAGAGAGTTGACACAATATAAAATTATTATTAGTATCCGATATACTTGAAGAGGGTAAGTTCATAGGTATGTAAACACGATCTCGGACGAATCACCAAACCAAAGCCCGTAAGTTCTATTTTTTAGAAGAGGAGAACAAATATGTATCAATTGTTGAATCGGATACAACAATGGGCCAAAAAGGCCAAAGGGGCAATAAGAGCTGCTGTCAAAAAAAGGGTAGACTTTGTTTTTTTTATCTTTAGGCTATTGACTTTTCACGTGCTCAGAACGTTCTGCAGAATTAGGGACTTTTTTCTTCTATTGGCTCATCTCATGATGAGAACTTTCTCCGTTTATGTTTTATTTCCCCTAATTTTAATTGGGTGGGGTATAAAGGAATTCGCGCTCCTCATATACCCATATGGCTGGGTATTAATTTTCAGTGATATACTTCTTGTCTGTTTTGGTGAGAGATTGAAACAATTTTTAACAGGCATCCCTTGGAAAAACCTTCGAGTTCAAAACTTTTCAATTTTTCTTAAAAAGTTTTGGACGGATTTGTTGAAGCGATTTTCAACAGGTACCCCTTGGAAATAAATGGGGTACTTGAATATTCTCCAAGGATTCTGGTGCATTTTGAACAAACTATGTTGGAGTTTTATCAACAATTTTCTTGTAAAAGGGGGGCAGTAGAATTTATACTACAGAGTATAAAAATTATTCTACTGCCTGCCCAACAAAAAATAATAAACCATATCCTACATACCTAACTCCTCCAGGTTCAGGGTTTTCTGTTTCCGAAGACTAGGAAAAAAGGAGGATTCTGGAACCCTAAGGGTTCGATGGTATATGGATATGGAAAATACAAGATTCCCGATCCTAGCGGGAAAAGGAAGGGAACAGATACCCAATATGATTCTTGGGAGGAACATTTGGTAATGGTCTTAGTCCTCTATGTTCTTTTTTATGTGTTCTTAGTTCTATTCATCTTCTTTGATTCTTTTAAACAAGAATCTAATAAACTAGAATTGAGTGGAAAAGAGGAGAGGAAATTGGTAAATGGAGAGGATCGACTAACCAGAGACATTCAGGATCTTCTTTATGAAGAATTTGAGGAGTCCTCATCAGAGGACTCTGAGGAAGACTCTGATGTGAATTTTCATCAGGGAAATCCGTCGGTTCCTAGCCGCTTTTCTCTTTAAGTTACGACTCATTGTTTCTTGCTTCTTTCAAGCGATAAGGAAAGTCTATGATGAATTTTAAAAATTCATCTCACTCTTTCTCTATGGCTCGGACTTCATGATAAGCGGGGGAAGAAAACATCTTCCCCAATTTCTTTGTTCAATTCTGAACAAAAAAGAAAAGGAAGAAAGGGATTTATGGGGGCTGTACTGCTCCCTATATCTCCTAGTATATATTGTAGGAATAATCAAACTATTCCTTACAGCAGTCTGGTACACTTACGTCCTCACAAAGCAAATAATGATCATTGTAGTCGTAACCGTGGAATACGACCCTAATCAAAATGCGTACATTTGGCTCATACGCTATTGGGATGGTAAGAAGAGATGTATTTTACAGACCAGAGGGGCTATCTAAATCCTAAAGTAAAGGCCCGCGATCGAAGTACCAACCGCTCACTGTCATGAACCTTCTCCATTTGATTCGAGAAGGGGGAATTAGCCTCCTTCTCGAATGGTTACCCTTGACAAAGGGCTGCGTTGGTATCATAATCTACACGTAGCGGGTATAGTTTAGTGGTAAAAGTGTGATTCGTTCTATTAATAACTGAATTTGAAATGATATACTTAAGGCGTCCTTAAGTTTTTTTATATTCCGATGAAAACTTTAGTTCTTTTAAAAGGTTTAATCCTTTTCCTCTCAATAGCATATTGAGGAAGAATATACATTCTCGCGATTTGTATCCAAAGACTAATTGAAATTGCATCCAAAATACAAATTGGATTATGAGTACAGAGTCGCGAAGCATAATTTTGCATTGGATTAAGTACTCAAAATTTTTAAATATGAGTAAAGGATCTATGGATGAAGATACAAAAAAGTGTATTTCCAATCGTAACTAAATCTCCTTTTTTTTAAAGGAAATGGAAGCCAAATAGCTAAAAAACGATAGTTTTGGTTTACTAGAACCATCAGCATATTGTTTCAGCTCGGTGGAAACCCAACTCTTTTCCTCAGGATCTCTTGAATGAAATTAGGGAACGAAGTAAGTAGATTAGATAGATTTAGGAGAATTTCTATCTCCTACTCTATAGGGATCATCTAGAAAGCGGAGAGCTTTGGTTCCATTCAGACAGAAAAGCTGACATAGATGTTAAGTGGTGAGAATATCCATAAAGGAGCCGAATGAAATCAAAATTTCATGTTCGGTTTTGAATTAGAGACGTTAAAAATAATCAACCAACGTCGACTATAACCCCTAGCCTTCCAAGCTAACGATGCGGGTTCGATTCCCGCTACCCGCTCCATTCTGTATAAAAGGACTATTCTATTTGTCTAGACATGGTAGAGGTCTGTATTCAACCTTTTTCGTCCACCAGTTTCCGGCCCTTCAGAGCGGAGTAGAGCAGTTTGGTAGCTCACGAGGCTCATAACCTTGAGGTCACGGGTTCGATTCCCGTCTCCGCACTTAGCAGTCTGTATAAAAGGACTATTCTATTTGTCTAGACATGGTAGAGGCCTGTATCCAACCCTTTTTTATTCATTAGTTCCCGGCCCTAGAGGGCCAAATTGAGCAGTTTGCGAAGTTACTTGCCCCCACAAGAACTCTCAAGGCGCAAGGATTCCCCCTCCCTACCCTGCAGAAAAGAAAAAAGAAATGAAAGGCACAGTCTACCTCCCTTTAAAAGAAGTTTGCCTATTGTTTGTCTCGGTGAATCCCCGATTTAGGGAACCCTGTTGGCGAGTTCAATTCCCGCCTCCGGAGCACTCTTTTTTTTGAGTGGGGTGCAAAGGAAGGGTAAGATAGGAAGGGATACGGTACTAGACTAACACTTACTTAATTTAATATAAGTAGTTAAGTAGTCAACTAGACTGAATTTTTTATCATAGTACCTTACTAAATTAAGCTGGCGAGCG